TACATTAAAGAATGAATCAAATCTCCCCAAGTAGGATTCGAACCTACGACCAGTCAGTTAACAGCCGACCGCTCTACCACTGAGCTACTGAGGAACAAGGGGAGATTCGACCTCCTAGAGTTCAATTCCCGCTCTCAACCCGTGAACAATATGAGTCCGAAGCTTCTTTCGTAACTCCCGGAATTTCTTCGTAGTGGCTCCGTTCCATGCCTCATTTCATAGGGAAGCCAAAAGTGGCTCTATTTCATTCTATTTCACTTCCTAGCACTTCCTATCATTTAATATCCATCCCTTTGGTCTTATTGACATAAGAGATGTCATTTATAGTCTATCTCTTTCTATATATGGAAAGTCAAGAAATTCTCATCGAAACATCGAGAAATTGTGCATATAGAAAACTCTAAAGAAAGAAAAAAAGGAGACCCATGCCATGATTTTCAAATCTTTTCTACTTAAGTAGTCTAAAGAAGAAAAGAAACTAATAGAAGTCGAAGACGCGGAATGGTAGTGAATAGAGAAAAAGATTCTTCTGATTTTCTTGTTCCTGAAAATATTCGATCTATCTCCTAGACTCCGTAGAGAATTGAGAATTTTCATGTCTTTCAATTCTCGTACTCGTAATTGGAAAGTTACGGAAGGAGATCCATCATTTTGCAATGAAAACAACATAAAAAACTCTGGACAATTTCGAAATCAGACCAAGCGTCTTAATACATATGCAAAAAAATTCATTATTGGCCCACCATTGATTACAAGATTTAGCTTTTATGAATCGCTATTGGTTTGATACGAATAATGGCAGTCGTTTCAGTATGTTAAGGATACAGATGTATCCACAATTCATTTAGAGTTACTTAATAGCCTATTTCTTATACTATATCTCTATCCCGTGAAATTCTCGAGCCAAAAGATGGATGCATATGCTGTGTTTCATTTTGCTAAATGATATCAATTAAATGGTATATCAATTCTATAAATTGGATATAGCAATAAATAAATCAGCAAAATTCTTTTATTTTAGATAGAAGAAATGTTTCTTCTATCTAAAATAAAAGAATGTACCCTTCTATCCAAATCCAATTTGCATCGATAAAATAAATCCAAATTCCAGATTCCAGCAGTAGATGAATAATTGCAAATTTTTGTGTGTACGAGATTAGAATAACTTAAAAATAACTGACATAATTTTTTATTTTTCCTGATCAGAAAAATACATGAAAAAGAAAGGAGGTAGAAAAATTTCTTGATTTATGGTTAAAGAAGAAAAACAAGAAAACAGGGGTTCTGTTGAATTTCAAGTATTCAGTTTCACCAATAAGATACGGAGACTTGCTTCACATTTAGAATTACACAAAAAAGATTTTTCATCGGAAAGAGGTCTACGAAGACTTTTGGGAAAACGTCAACGTTTGCTGGCTTATTTGGCAAAGAAAAATAGAGTACGTTATAAGAAATTAATCAGTCAGTTGGATATTCGGGAGAAGTAATTTAATCGTTCGAATTTTTTTTCTTATTTTATTAGTAGTCTTATAGTAGTCTTAGATTTTGCATTTTGATGAGCCTCATTTTGAGGAATTCATGGAATAATCCATTTTCATGGAATAAAGAATAAGAACAAGGATACATAACATAAAAAAAAGAATAGATAAGACGATATTCGCCCTCCCCCTACATATTTGATTTCTTCTCCTATACAAAAACCAGCAAGACCTACTCCATTGATTATTCCATCAATGAAACTTTTATCAAAAAAATGCGTTAGTTCAGCTAATTTTCTTATACCTAGGATAAAAACCCTAGTATAGAAAAAATCTATATAACCACGATTATATGACCAGCTGTATATCTTTTTTTTTACTTCATCCAAATCCAAAAAGCTCTTTTTTGGATTCTTTTTTGCAAGGGAATTCTGAAAATTCAAATTCTGAAAAAAAGAATAAGCAGATCCATAAAAGATATATGCTATGAATAGACCAAAAATTGCTAAACTTATAGAAGAAATTGCATTAGTGAGAAATTCATATGAATTTATGGAAGAGTTAGAATTTTCCTGGAACAAGTTTATTGAAGGATTTAACCACTTTGATAATATAGTTAACTCCAATATTCTATTATCTTTTACTCCATTATCAAAAGGAATTCCTATGGATCCAATGAACAAAGTAAAAAGTAGTAATATAAGAAGAGGAAATAGCATAGTATTTCCCGTTTCATGAGGATAGACAAAAGTGTTTTTAGCCCCAAAGGGAGTACTAAAGGATCCTATCTTATTTCTTGTATTAGCAGGAATTTTGGGTATATTTTGTGAAAAAAAAGAAACTCCACTCTTCATTGTTGATAAAACAAAATCCCTATTGACTCCTTTGGATATACTTTTTCCCCATAAGGATATTGAATACAACGAACCTTCTTTAGTACTACTGTAATTTTGAAAATGAACACGCAAATACCCATCAAAAGTCAGTAAATATATCCGAAACATATAAAATGCAGTTAATCCTGCAGTAAAAGAGGCTATTATTCCAAAAAAGGGTGAATACAACCAACTATTACTAAGGATTTCATCTTTGGACCAGAAGCAAGCAAGAGGTGGAATACCACAAAGAGAAAGTGTACCACATAAAAAAGTAGTTCTTGTAATTGGAACGTATTTTCTTAAACCACCCATAAGAACCATATTTTGACTTTTATCTGGTGAATATCCAACAAGAGGTTCCATTGAATGAATAACGGATCCGGATCCTAAGAACAATAAAGCTTTCGAATAAGCATGAGTGATCAAATGGAATAAAGCAGCTTGATAAGAACCTATACCTAAAGCTAACATCATATAACCCAATTGAGACATTGTAGAATAGGCTAAGCTTCTTTTAATATCTCTCTGAGCAAGAGCTAAAGTGGCTCCTAAGAAGAGTGTTATTGTACCTACTAAAGAAATGAAACTCATTATCAAAGGTAGGGATATGAAAAGAGGAAGAAGTCTAGCTAGAAGAAAAATCCCCGCAGCAACCATAGTTGCTGCGTGTATAAGAGCCGAAATGGGAGTGGGTCCTTCCATAGCATCAGGTAACCATACGTGAAGAGGAAATTGTGCAGATTTTGCAACTGCACCAAGGAATAATAAAAAAGCACACAAAGTAGTAAGTAAGGAATTAATCCCATTATTAGGAATCCAGTTATTAGCTATTTTGAACAAATCCCGAAACTCCAAACTACCCGTTATCCAAAAAAAACCTAAAATTCCTAATAACAGACCAAAATCCCCTACACGATTAGTTACAAAAGCTTTTTGACAAGCACTCGCTGCAATTGGCCGTGTAAACCAAAAGCCTATCAATAAATAGGAACACATTCCGACAAGTTCCCAAAAAAAATAAATTTGTATCAAATTGGAACTAGTAACCAATCCCAACATGGAAGTATTAAAAAAACTTATATAAACAAAAAATCTCAAATATCCTTCATCGTGAGACATATAATCGTCACTATAAATAAGAACTAAGATTCCTACAGTAGTAATTAGTATTAACATAATAGATGTAAGGGGGTCGATCAAGTATCCAAATTCTAAGGAAAAATCATTATTGATGGTCCAAGACCATAGATATTGATAGATAGAACTTCCATTTATTTGTTGAATAGACAGGTGAAGTGAGAATACCATAGCTATACTTAAGAGTAAAATGCTAGGAAAAGCCCATATGCGACGAAGATTTTTTGTTGCTGTGGGAATAAGAAAAAGTCCAAATCCCATTGACATAATAACTGGAAGTGGGAGAAGAGGAATTACCCAGGCATATTGATATGTATGTTCCATAAGAAAAGAAATAGCAATTTTTAGTTTAAATTTATAGTTCAATTTTTCTATAAAATTGTTTCCGATTCACCAAACCTATTCTTATCTCTTTCTAAAGGAATTCAAAAAACAAAATAAGAAAAAGAAAAAATACTGGAATTCTGGATTTTTCAAATTTATCTCATTAAAATATTCCAAAATTAAGAATGGGTTTAGTTACTTAAATTCAAAAAGTGAATCAAAGAATTTCGGTATCTAGTTATTAGTAAAAAAAAATATTTATTAAAATACAAAAAAAGATTGAATAATTTGACTTTCTAATAATTTTTGTATTTCTTTCAGTTAAAATAAAAGAGCTCTGTTGTTTCGTAATTGATTGATTGAATTCCAAAGAAAACCTATATTTATAGGAAATTCTCGAATATAGCTTATTTCATATAAAAGGAAAGCTTAATGACTAGAATTTTCTAAGTTTTAGAATGTCTTGTTTAAGAGACTAAGTATTTTTTTTTATTGGAATTCAATTATGGAATAGCTTTCTGAACTTAATTAACTATTTGAATTGAATTTTACCTTCTTTTTATCTCCCCCTCATATAAGAGGGCTTATCCCCCATACCATATATTTATATATGGAGTATATTTGATATATAAATTGATTTAAATAGAAAATCTTAAAAAACTCTTGTCTTATCCACATTAGACAAAATGAACTAAAGAAGAATTTAGAATTTAAGTATCTTTCAGTATCTAAGTATAAATACTAAGAAAAAACAGAAAGAAGGATTGATTTGCGACAATAGATGTCTTTCACATATAACTAGAAAAAAGTAATTCCCTTTTTGAATGGCAGTTCCAAAAAAACGTACTTCGATGTCAAAAAAGCGTATTCGTAAAAATCTTTGGAAAAAAAAGACTTATTTTTCCATAGTACAATCTTATTCTTTAGCAAAATCAAGATCATTTTCTAGCGGCAATGAGCATCCAAAACCAAAAGGTTTTTCTGGCCAACAAGCAAACAAATAATAAGATTTGGAAATAATCTGAATTGAACTGTCCAAAATAAATTCCAATTATTTAATATGAATTAATAATTCGGATTAATTAATAAATGTACTTTTATGTGTCGAATTCCTCGGTACAATATTCTTAGAACGAATCCCTCCATTATCCTTATATAGAACAAAAGTTTTTGGTATATTGTGTCCTCAGTATTCTTTTCCTATCAAAGAACTTTTTTTTATTTATAATAGAATCCTCGTTTTTTTGAGGATTCTATTATACGTTTTTTTGAGGATTCTATTATAAAAGTAGACTATTCTTGCAAGCAATAGGACTTACAACCTCTACCTAATCTTATCCAAAATACCCATATAAATGGATTTAGGACTGGTACATCATATTAATAAGAGTGTAAATGCTTTCATTCTATAAATTTTTATAAAATACAAAATTCATTTCATTAATGATGAACTTCTAATGTTCCTAAATTCTATGGCCTCTCCCAATCTCGACGATTCACGATAAAATAACTATTATTCTTTTAAGTTAACTATTATTTTATATTTAAAATTAGCCGCCATGGTGAAATTGGTAGACACGCTGCTCTTAGGAAGCAGTGCTCAAGCATCTCGGTTCGAATCCGAGTGGCGGCATTCTCGAAAAAGAATACAATAAATTATAAAATGGATTCAATTCGAAATTTCCAATTTTGTAATGGGACCTTATCGTTATGCTATTTGCAACTTTAGAACATATACTAACTCATATCTCTTTCTCAACCATTTCAATTGTGATTACGATTCATTTGATAACCTTATTAGTTCGTGAACTTAGGGGATTACGTGATTCGTCAGAAAAAGGAATGATAGCCACTTTTTTCTCTATAACAGGATTTTTAGTCTCTCGTTGGGTTTCTTCGGGACATTTTCCATTAAGTAATTTATATGAGTCATTGATCTTCCTTTCATGGACTCTGTATATTCTTCATACTATTCCTAAGATACAGAACTCGAAAAATGATTTAAGCACAATAACTACGCCAAGTACTATTTTAACGCAAGGCTTTGCCACGTCGGGTCTTTTAACTGAAATGCATCAATCCACAATACTAGTACCTGCTCTACAATCTCAGTGGTTAATGATGCATGTCAGTATGATGTTACTAAGCTATGCAACTCTTTTGTGCGGATCCTTATTATCCGCCGCTCTTCTAATCATTAGATTTCGAAATTCTTTCGATTTCTTTTCACTAAAGAAAAATGTTTTAAGAAAAACATTTTTCTTTAGTGAGATTGAATATTTATATGCAAAAAGAAGTGCTTTAAAAAACACCTCTTTTTCCGTATTTCCAAATTATTACAAATATCAATTAACTGAACGTTTGGATTCTTGGAGTTATCGTGTCATTAGTCTAGGGTTTACTCTTTTAACCGTGGGTATTCTTTGTGGAGCAGTATGGGCTAATGAGGCATGGGGATCCTATTGGAATTGGGATCCTAAGGAAACTTGGGCATTTATTACCTGGACCATATTTGCAATATATTTACATAGTAGAACAAATCCAAATTGGAAGGGTACGAATTCCGCACTTGTAGCTTCGATAGGGTTTCTTATAATTTGGATCTGCTATTTTGGTATCAATCTGTTAGGAATAGGTTTACATAGTTACGGTTCATTTACATTACCATCTAAATAATTACATAACATAAAACCTGAAGGTTTTTCCTTTTTTTTTGTTTGATTTGAGAACCCTTTGAAAAGACGTTCAAGGGGTTCTCAAAAATTAGAGATAGATCTAATTAGACTTTTTGACTTTTTTCTGAATTTTTTATTTTTCCACTCTGGAATATAGAGCAGACTGGTTAAAAAAAGAAAATCCTATTTAGTATAATAATTGGATAATAGAACCTCTACCCTATCAACGGATAGAGAGAGAACAAAATCTGGATAAATACCAATTCCTATTACTGGTAAAAAGATACAGATTAAAAGAAAGAGTTCCCGTGGTCCAGAATCTACAAAATTTTTGTTTGGAACATGAAATAGCTTGTATCCATAGAACATCTGGCGTAACATAGATAATAAATAAATAGGAGTTAATATCATTCCTATTGCCATTACAAAAGTAATTAGCATTTTTGGCATTAACATAAATTTTGGACTAGTAATTAGTCCAAAAAATACTACTAATTCTGCAACAAAACCGCTCATTCCCGGCAAGGCAAGAGAAGCCATTGAAAAGCTACTAAACATGGTAAAAATTTTTGGCATTGGGATAGATATTCCCCCCAGTTCTTCGAGATAAACAAGACGCATTCTATCACAAGCCGTTCCCGCCAAGAAAAAAAGTGTAGCACCGATAAATCCATGGGATAATATTTGTAAAATAGCTCCATTTAGTCCCATGTTGGTTATGGAACCAATTCCTATAATTATGAAACCCATGTGAGATACAGAGGAGTAGGCTATTCTTTTTTTGAAATTTCGTTGACCGAGAGAAGTTGAAGCTGCATAGATTATTTGCACCGCTCCTATTATTACCAACCAGGGGGAAAATAGATAATGAGCATGCGGTAACAATTCCATATTGACCCGAATCAATCCGTATGCTCCCATCTTTAATAGAATTCCGGCTAAAAGCATACATGTACTGTAATGCGCTTCCCCATGGGTATCTGGTAACCACGTATGTAAAGGTATAATCGGCAATTTGACAGCATAAGCAATAAGGAAGCCAAAATACAGTAGTATTTCTAATGTTGTAGGGTATGATTGATTAATCAATCTTTCTAAATCTAATCCGGGTTCATTGGAACCATATAATCCCATACCCAGAACTCCAATTAAGAAAAAAATGGAACCGCCTGCAGTATACAAAATAAACTTGGTAGCTGAATACAGACGCCTCTTTCCCCCCCACATGGATAAAAGTAAGTAAACAGGAATTAATTCTAACTCCCACATGATAAAAAAAAGTAAAAGGTCTCGTGAAGAAAATAATCCTATTTGACCGCTATACATTGCTAGCATCAGGAAATAGAATAATTGCGAATTCCGAGTAACCGGCCAAGCCGCTAAAGTAGCTAAAGTAGTGATAAATCCTGTCAATAAAATAGATCCTAATGAAAGTCCATCGATTCCCAATCTCCAGTGGAAATCAAAAACATCTATCCATTTAGAATCCTCCTTTAATTGGATTAAGGGATCCTCCAATTGGAAATGATAACAGAATGCATAAGTCATTAGAAGGAATTCTAATAAACAAATAGCTATAGTATACCACCTAACGATTTTATTTCCTTTATGAGGTAAAAAGAAAATTAATGAACCTGCAAATATCGGCAAAACAACAAGTATTGTTAACCAAGGAAAATAATTCATGATAAAGTAATAAAGACAAGATACGTTTTGACCAGAAAAGCCCATGCTCGATTATTTTGAGCACAGGCTTCTTCGGTAAAGAGGAATCAGACGATTCAAGTGGAGTTTTTTGTAACGTATCAATAAGATAGAGCCATGCTGCGGGTTGTTTCAGGCCCTAAATAAACGCGGACACTTAAAAAATCCGTTGGGCAGGCGGATTCGCATCTCTTACAACCCACACAATCTTCGGTTCTCGGCGCGGAAGCAATTTGCTTGGCTTTACATCCATCCCAAGGTATCATTTCTAATACATCTGTTGGGCAAGCTCGTACACATTGAGTGCATCCTATACATGTATCATAAATTTTTACAGAATGTGACATTGGATCTCTAAATTTTCCTTTTCAACATAAAAATTTTCGATCTGGTAAAAATGAAATTAGTACTATAATAAAATATAAAATAAATTAGATGTATTGTAGACACCAGACGAAGCAATGGTTTATCCAAACTTTAACAAAAAATGCAATATATTTCGTAATCCCGTTTGTGAGAAAGCGTGAAAAGAGCCAAGAGACTTGAATTTAAGGCTTCAACAGTCATAATTATACGAATTGTACATACTAATTCGAATTAGCCAATAAATTGGCTATCATCTTTTCAATATAAATTCTATCATCTTTTCAATATAAATTCTATCATCTTTTCAATATAAATTATTGCAATATTCAAATTGCAATATCAATGAATTGCAAAAATGCAATATTCAATAAGTAAAAAATAATACTCTGAAATAACCTACTCAAAAAAAGGATATTATTAAACACTAATAAGAAAATTCTATTCATCTTAATTCTATTCATCTTAATGTTTCTTATTATTATATATGCGCCTTTGTTTAGAGGATTCTATGTCTAATTATTCAAAAAATTGGATTGATTGATACGAGTTGATTTCCTGTTACGATGGATGGAAGAAAGAATGGATAGTCCAATAGCTGCTTCAGCAGCCGCAAGGGCTATAACAAAAATTGCGAAAATGTCTCCTTTTAATTGGCGACTATCAAATAGATCAGAAAATGTTACGAGATTTAGATTAATTGAATTCAGTATAAGTTCAAGACATATTAGAGCTCTAACCATGTTTCGGCTTGTGATCAATCCATAGATACCAATCGAAAATAAATAGACACTCAAAAAAAGTACATGCTCAAACATCATTAACTAACTCCTTAGCAATCTCGATTCATTTCAATATGAGGACAAGAATTGAACCGATTCAATTAATTAGAATAGAACAATTACACAACAAAAGAGAAAAGAAGGTATTTGTTGTGTTGGCAGTAGATGGGTTTTACTAAATCAAAATTGTGATTCTTTAGTTATTTATTTTATATTTGAAATTCTAAGAATTTTGATTCATTCTAAGTATTTCTTATTGTCGAGCCATAGTAATTGCACCTATTAAAGAAACTAGAAGAATTAGGGAAATGAGTTCAAACGGAAGATAAAAATCGGTTGCTAAATGAATCCCAATTTGTTGAACGTTATTTATGAGACCCTGTTCTACTATTTGGTTTGATCTTGTAGTCCAAAGAATTCCATACCACGACGTATCTGGGATAGTAGTCATTAGTGAAAAAGGAATAGTTATACAAAGGAGTAAAGTAGACCCATCTCCAATAGTCCAATAATTCTTATCTTTAGACCACTCTGAGCCGTTTACAAACATTACAGCAAATATGATCAAGACATTTATGGCTCCCACATAAATAAGAAGTTGTGCGACAGCTACAAAGTAGGAATTTAATAAAAAATAGAATAAGGATATACAAACAAGAACTAATCCCAGCGAAAAGGCAGAATAAATTGGGTTGGTAAGTAATACTACTCCTAGACCTCCTAGTAGAAGAACAAATCCCCCAAATAGCACAAGAATTTCATGTATTGGTCCAGGTAAATCCATTATGGATAAGAAGAAATTTCTAGTATAAAATTTTTCATGAATTGACTAAAACTAAAAGATTCAAGGAAGGAAAAAATTATTAGGATATTTTTTTGTATATGCATAGTAAGTTGTTAAGCAGTAGTTATTCTTTTTTCGTTAGAGTTAGTAAAAATGGATTTTTCTAATAAAAAAATCCTAATACCTAGTAATCCGTAATCGTTCTTGAATTCCAAGATTTTTCTCCGTCTATTTTACTTTGAGGCGAATTCCTAATTGTTTGAATTGTGTAATCTCCCATTATGGAGATTGGTAACCGACTCAAAGCAATTTGATTGTAATTCAATTCATGACGATCATAAGTAGAAAGTTCATATTCTTCAGTCATTGATAAACAATTTGTGGGACAGTATTCAACACAGTTACCACAAAATATACAAACTCCGAAATCAATACTATAATTAAGCAATTGTTTTCTTTTAATATCCTTTTCAAATCTCCAATCCACAAGGGGTAGATCTATCGGGCATACGCGAACACATACTTCACAAGCAATGCATTTATCAAATTCAAAGTGTATTCGCCCCCGGAAACGCTCCGATGTAATTGATTTTTCATAAGGGTAGTGAATCGTTATAGGTAAACGATTTGTGTGGGATAAGGTAATTATTAAACCTTGACCAATGTATCTTGCGGCGCGTATTGTTTGTTGACCATAACTAATGAACCCAGTTAGCATAGGGAACATATTCTAAATTTATATATGAAAAAGATATGTTTCTTTCTCTTGTTTGAGAGAACTTTTGTGTTGAAACTTTTGTTTTGTGTTGAAAATATTCTTACTGTTATTGTATTCTTATTTATAGTGAAACTAGTTGGGAAGAAGTTGTTAATAAGAGATTGCCCAGAGAAATAGGTAAAAGAAATTTCCATCCAAGATTTAATAACTGATCCATTCTCATCCTGGGTAAAGTCCATCTTATTGTGATAGAAATGAAGAGAAATAAATAAGCTTTAGTTAATGTAATAAAGATACCTATTACCATTTCCAAAATTCCAATTATTTTATTCATTTGGAAAAATCCAAAAAAGGATATATAGGGAATAGAGAAATTCCACCCGCCTAAGTATAGAACAGTTACAAATAAAGAGGAAACTAATAAATTTAGGTAAGAAACAAGATAAAATAAACCATATTTAATACCGGAATATTCGGTTTGATAACCTGCTACTAATTCTTCTTCTGCTTCTGGTAAATCAAAGGGTAATCTTTCACATTCTGCTAAAGAAGAAATTAGAAAAACTAGAAAACCTATAGGCTGACGCCAAAGATTCCATCCAAAAAAACCATATTTGGACTGTGCTTCAACTATATCAACTGTACTTGAACTATTAGATAATCATAGTCGATGATAACATCACAGTTCCCACCGCTATTCCAAAACCGTACATGAAACCTTAGCTTCATACGGCTCCTCTATGATCAGAAAAAAGGAAAGGATTGTTTCGTTTCGGTATTATCCCCTGGGCATAGATAGAATTAGGTAAGATAAAATTGATTGGAAAGCCCAAAATTAGACCAAAGCAATTACGTCTGCTAGAATAACAAAAAAGCGCTTCCGAATTGATCTTATCCTTTATATAATTTTTCTTTGTTCGGTAATAACTTAATATTGGAATAAATCACTCATTATAGCAATTAATAAATGGAAAGAATTTGCCATTAGTTCATGAGGAATTTTCTATGAATAGGGATAAAGGAAGGAAAGAATAAATAAAGATCCTTTTTTGTATTCCATATCTTTTGTCCTATTCTTCTTTCCCCAGAAGGGGTATACTTAAAAAAAAAGAATAAAGGGTTAATTCGTTCTTGATAGCCATTTCCTTAACAAGTGAATGGGAACATACTCTAGACCGGAATCTGAAGAAAGTACTGCTTGATAATTTCCACCAATTTCAAGTCCTTATTATGATTCCTTTTATGAGGAAAAATGTCTAATGATTTAGATTCTCTCATTACTAATCCTGTATGTACTTTAGTGTTCCTAATCCCTCACTCATTTTTGATCGATTGCTTTATGGTTATAAGTTTCAATTTTTATGGTTATAAGTTTCAATTATAGTAAAAACTATAAATATTCTAGTAATTCCATATCGCGAATCCTTTATTCTTGCCCGCTTCAAGATATGATTACTAATTAAACAATCTCAACCTTGGGGTAAAGAGTTTACACTGCTTATGTTTACTTGAACTTTTTTCTTGTACGTAGGAAATGAGATTTTGTATTTTTACTACAAATTAATAAGCCGTTTTGTTTCACTCATATAGCTATCGAGTTTAACTTACCAACGCGAATACAGAATAAGTAAAGGAAGATAAGCATTCAATGTATTTTAGAGGAAAAAGATCCTATTTTAACGAATCACACGTAGAGATATTGCTAGTACACAAAAAGTTAATGGTATTTCATAACTAATAGATTGAGCAGCCGCTCGTAGACCGCCTGAAAAAGAATATTTATTATTTGAGCTATATCCTGCCATGAGAAGACCAATAGGAGCAATACTTGAAATCGCAATCCATAAAAAAACACCAATACTAAGATCAGCTAAAACAAAACGATATCCCAAAGGGATAACTAAAAAACTTAATAAAATTGATATGACTGCTATAGAGGGACCAATGCTAAATAAAGGAATCTCTCCTCGGGATGGGAGGATATCCTCTTTTAAAAGTAGTTTAGTTCCATCTGCTATAGCTTGAAGCAGTCCCAGGGGGCCAGCATATTCAGGACCAATACGTTGTTGTATCGATGCGGATATTTCTCTTTCTAACCACACAATTACGAGTACTTCTATTGTGATTCCCAGTAGGAGGGCAAAAATGGGTAAAATCCATATAAGTCCGTAGATTTCTTTTAATAATTCCAATTTCGAAAAAGAATTGATAGTTTCTACCTCTACCCTATCTATTATCATTTCAACGATCAACTTCCCCCATAATGATATCTATACTACCTAATATTGTCATGATATCAGCCAATTTCATTTTTTTAACTAGCTGAGGAAGAATTTGCAAATTAATAAAACCCGGTGGACGAATTTTCCATCTCCAAGGGAAAACACTATCATCTCCTACCAGATAAATTCCTAATTCGCCTTTTGGAGCTTCTACTCTTACATAAAGCTCTTGCTTTGATAATTCAAAATTGGGCGAAGGTTTTTTACCAAGAAATCGATATTCAAAATCATTCCATTCGGGATTCTTTGCTTTCTTAAAGCGTCGGGCCTCTAAATTCTCGTAAGGTCCTCCAGGAATTTTCTCTATAGCCTGTTGAATAATTTTTATGGATTCCCTCATTTCACCGACTCGTACTAAATAGCGAGCTAACGAATCTCCTTCTTTTTGCCATTGGACTTTCCAATCGAATTGATTGTAAGACTCATAAGGATCGATTTTACGAAGATCCCATTGTATTCCAGAAGCTCGTAACATTGGTCCCGATAAGCCCCAATTTACAGCTTCTTCTCCGCTAATAAAACCGACTCCTTCAACTCGTTCTAAAAAAATAGGATTCTGTGTAATAAGTTGTTGATATTCAACAACTCCTTGTAAAAAATAATCACAGAAATCTAAACATTTATCCATCCATCCATAAGGGAGATCGGCAGCTACCCCTCCGATACGAAAGTAATTATGCATCATTCGCATACCTGTAGCAGCTTCAAATAGATCATATATCAATTCTCTCTCTCTAAAAATGTAGAAAAAAGGAGTCTGTGCCCCGAGATCCGCCATAAAAGGTCCAAGCCATAACAAATGAGAAGCTATACGGCTCAATTCTAACATAATAACTCTAATATAGCTGGCTCTTTGGGGTATTTGAATATTCTCCAAGAATTCTGGTGCATTTACCGTTATTGCTTCTGTAAACATAGTAGCTAAATAATCCCATCTTGTTACATAAGGCAAGTATTGTATAATACTTCTGTTTTCCGCAATTTTTTCCATTCCTCTGTGTAAATACCCTAATATGGGTTCGCAATCGATAACATCTTCACCATCGAGAGTAACAATTAGTCGAAGAACACCATGCATTGATGGGTGTTGAGGACCCATATTGACTATCATGAGATCTTTTCTTTTAAGCGATAGACTCATATCCTTGTTCTTATTCTTTATTCCATGAAAATGGATTATTCCATGAATTCCTCAAAATGAGGCTCATCAAAATGCAAAATCTAAGACTACTATAAGACTACTAATAAAATAAGAAAAAAAATTCGAACGATTAAATTACTTCTCCCGAATATCCAACTGACTGATTAATTTCTTATAACGTACTCTATTTTTCTTTGCCAAATAAGCCAGCAAACGTTGACGTTTTCCCAAAAGTCTTCGTAGACCTCTTTCCGATGAAAAATCTTTTTTGTGTAATTCTAAATGTGAAGCAAGTCTCCGTATCTTATTGGTGAAACTGAATACTTGAAATTCAACAGAACCCCTGTTTTCTTGTTTTTCTTCTTTAACCATAAATCAAGAAATTTTTCTACCTCCTTTCTTTTTCATGTATTTTTCTGATCAGGAAAAATAAAAAATTATGTCAGTTATTTTTAAGTTATTCTAATCTCGTACACACAAAAATTTGCAATTATTCATCTACTGCTGGAATCTGGAATTTGGATTTATTTTATCGATGCAAATTGGATTTGGATAGAAGGGTACATTCTTTTATTTTAGATAGAAGAAACATTTCTTCTATCTAAAATAAAAGAATTTTGCTGATTTATTTATTGCTATATCCAATTTATAGAATTGATATACCATTTAATTGATATCATTTAGCAAAATGAAACACAGCATATGCATCCATCTTTTGGCTCGAGAATTTCACG